AAGCTATGCAAAACCTGAAAAAAGGAATCTGCTTTCCATCTTTGAGCTCAGAGGTTACGATCGTCTCCTCATTAGGCTATTTTAAAAAGTATAGCTGACTCATCAGCTGAGTGGTTCGCCTCTTGTCCACCTGAGTTGTTTACTTCATTTTCCGACCTGGAAAACCAATGACTCTTCAGGTTAGGTTCTCTTTCAACATAGACATCCCGATGACCATGGATCAACTTCGTTCCACGAAACAGAAAGCAAATGAAATCTTCCTCTTAGGGCGTTCGATTCCGCGAAATGGCGACCCGTTTTGCCGGAGTATTCCGCTGTGGCTAGCATTGTTAGGAATGCTTCTGACCATCTTAGGCCATTCTTGATGATGGACCCTCCGGCAACTTTAGAAGCCTTGGTTCGTAAGGGCTCTTATCTTGAACTAACGCTTTGATCTCGGCTTCTAGATCCATATCCTTTCGCATCAAGAGTACCCGCGCGTCTCAAACCCACCTTTATCCCAACAACCCCATGATGAACAGAGAGGAACCCGATGAGGGAAGTGGGACAATGTTCAGACCTTGGCTGTCACAACAAGCAACCAATCAGTTCCAGTCCCAAGGGCAGGTAAAACGAGGCCTCGACGGATGGGAACTCCTACTCTGACTAGATTTTTGCGATCTCTAAGCGGGATTTTCAGTCATCTATCCTTTATCTTTCCCTAGCGAGTGAAGAAAGAGTGGATGTTTTGAACGAGTGTTGAGCGAGTGAAGTGCCCCATAAGCTATAAGGGCGAGCTATATGTATCAATTCTGTGAGCAGCGATTGAACTGAACGTAAAAAGTGCATCCAGCAGGAATCGAACCTACGAATTTGCCCGGTTGGGCGCTTTAACCATTCAGCCATGGATGCAAAGAGACTCAGCGAGTGAACTAGGTTTTGGTATTCCTTCTTGAGCTTCTATTTCTTCCGTTAAAGGAGATTCGAGAAAAGATGGAATAAGAAGACGTGTTTCCAGAACGAACAAGATACGGGTTGAGAAGGGGGAGTTAGCAAAGTTAGACAAGATTGGAATGGGCATAGGAACATGTATTGATGTACCATATCGGCTAATGCTCCCAGGTTGATGCGATGTATTCCACCAGTTGACTGAAGACTTGATTATGGGTATATCGATCGGTCCAGCACGGATTGAAATAGGAGCCGGTTCGATAGGAAGCTTTTGAAAACACAGTGCACCCATGTAAATAAGGAACGAGATTAATACAGAGGTTAAACGAGCATCCCACACCCAAAAGGTGCCCCACATAGGTCTTCCCCGAAACCCCCCAGTAACTAAGGTAAACAACGTAGAAAAAGCACCCATTTCTGTACCGGTTCCGAAAGAGCGAAGAAAAAGGGGATGTTTTGTTAATAGGAACAAGAACGTGTTTATAGCCGTAGCGATATAAACAAGAATACTCATCCGAGCCGCAGGAACGTGTACATAAGGAATACGAGAATTTCCACCTTGTTGAAGGTCTAGTGGTGCTACCCGAAGACTTAAATGAATAGCCATCGCTGTTAAGAACAACCGAGATCCAATGAAAATTTTCGCGTAGCTTCTGGTCTTTGACATCAAAAAAGAAGGTTGTAATAATGAAAGGGACATATGATCATTTTAGCCTAGCTAGTGGAACAATAAAGACGAAGTGTCTAATTATACTTATGGTCCTTTGTTTCCAAATAGAAAGACACCAAATTCTCCGGGAAGCCCTATCTTTCGAAGGACTTCTCGATTTGCTCCCCCTGACGAGCCCCCTCCAGCCTACCCGCCGGACCACCCCTTCTATCTCTCGCGACCGACCCCTTGTTAGTTCGTAGAGCCGACGCTGGGCGGCCAACCTCATGGATCACGCGTCTGGTCCCTCTCCCATTGGGCGAGAGCTTTCAATAAAGCATCTCTCGCTTGGAAAGCAGGAACCGGTCTGCTTTGGAGATCCCGCATAAGTTCCCGGATCTTCAAAAGGGGACGCGACGTCCAATTGTAGCTTAATCTTAGTATTTTGGAGTACACTTGAGGTCACTCCCCTATTTCCAAAGGAAGAAAGAAAAGAGGAAAGCTCCCTTTCTATTTCTTCTGCTGTTGGTCCCGGCGGACGCAGAGTTAAGTCCAAATCGAGTTGGGCATTTGAGGAACCCTCTGCTGGAGGATGAGCGCAAATCCTCGATTCGTCGTCCTCCCCGGAGTCACAAAAAGCCATAATATAATAGGTATTCCTAGGTTAATGAAGGTCAACGAGATCGAAAGAAAAATGATATATACTAAGATATCAAGAAAAATAGATTGGTAGTTTCGAACCGAAATCGGATTTCCTTTTCGTGCCATATGCGCTTAGACTTTACTTTCTCCCCTTTTTTCCCCGGTCAATATTAGTTCTCCTTAACTTGACACTTACTTATTCCCACTGAAGCTAGTACGCAACGATTTCGATTCCTATCCGGATTATTCCCCGCTCTCCTCGATCAATATATATAATAAGTATACTCTGAATCCATTCTCTCTCAGAGGATTCAATCTTATTGGTCCTACGTTACGTAATTTTTTTCTCTTTGCTTTTGCTGACTACACTCGGATAGCGAGCAGGCCTGGGCCGGCCCGGAATGGGAATTAGACTTCATTCACTTGATGGGCTTTCGCCTGAACAAGGTGGCGTGACCCATGCCTAGTACCTTTCCGGGTCAGGACTATATATAGGACTATATAACAATAATTGCGGCGGATCAACCCACTCGTAGGACTGGTTCACCGTTCATTCAGAGGGCCCAATTCACCCCCCGACCTGGACGAGACATTAGAGTGATGAGTCTGAAGCAGATCGAGAAAGTTGATCACGTCTTTTTTACTTTCAATTATTTAAGCACATGACAGAAGAGAGAGCGCACAGAAAGGAAAGAGAGAGGGGTTCCTTTTCTCGTCTATAATATCTATAATATAAGAGCAGATCCCTATCTTGGCAAGTCTCTGAGAAGGTCAAGACCGATAGGAAATCTATGTTCCCCCGGATCCAATCCTCAGACTGACTCTACTTAATCAGTGTTTTCGAACATCACTTTCTTATTCAATTTCTCCGAAATAAGATAAGAGGGACGTGCTCGAGATTGCATTCTTGCTTTTGTAGGTGGAAGGTAAGGAACATAGAGAAGGGGGAGGAGAGAGAACAACCAGATATATCATAGGTGATCACAGAAATTTCCACCTGCATGATTCGGCCCATCTTTCTTTCCTCTATGATATGAGAAAACACTCCTCAGTGAGACAATGTAGTCAAGTCAATAGCAGCCAGAGCAAAAAAGAAGGTCATTCGATATAGACCGGATGAGAAGGATAAATCAATCGCCAATGCTGATACAAAAGGAAACCCGTAACCGTGCTTTCACTTCAAAACTGAAGGGAATGAGCCGAGGTCAGGAACTGAACTACCTGCTTTCGGGTCAACTAAAGCAAGGGCAAAGGCTTCCCCGATTGTTAGAACTCCTTGGACCATGTTTAGGCTTATCGGATTAGGCTGCTGGAAAGGCTGAGACGATAGGCTTTGATTCATCAGTTTTAGAGAGGGCTATAGGCCACTTTCTCTCACTCAATAGATCTATCTGGTCAGTAACCCCCTGAAATCCTTACTTCGAGTGAGGGCTGTACTGTAAGAGACGAGCTAGACCTCGATAGCCTCAATGGATGGCCCCCGTGATGTCAAATCCAATTCTGAGAGCGGATCCAGAGAAGAGAGGCGCCGGGCGAACCCCCGAGAAAGAATTCTATGTTGGGCCTCATTCACTCCAATTCCTGTATCGCCGATCTACTCATTCGAGGGGGCAAGGATAGCTCATTCAAGGTGGATCGGAGAACCGACCAAACTCTTGGTTATGTAAAGATCATGTTCGCCCGTCAGGTCACACTCTTTATTGTCATAGCCGCATTCCAGTGAATACTGATGGAGTCGGGAATTGAAAGATCTCTATTCTCGCAAGAGGTAATCTCCTCCAGTCAAACCGACTCCGAGCTACTTCCTGGCAGCGGGCGAGAAGACCTCAGTTGGAGACGGGGCGGCTTTCTCTATTTCACGAAGATGTCATTTTCAAGATAGGATTTTTGGTTGTAAATCAATGTGAGTAGCCCTACTTTCCCCACTTTCAGCTATCCTTTTTTTTTTTTTTCTGCCTTCCACTTTCGAGAGCTAGACCAGACTTCCTTATCTGGCTTCCAGTCTACTAAGGACAGCTGGCTCAGACACTGGCTTTGAGTTCGGACTTCCTTCTTTCTATGACCAGATCAGGAGCTGCATGATCCGATGAGCTATCAGCTGAGAGACTGGCTTCTCGGTTGTTAGTAACGACTCAGACAGAGCAGCTTACCTTGCTATGGTGAGTTATAGAATCAATTGAGCGAAGCTACCTACTTAGCTGATCTAGTTAGAGGACTTCTTTAAAGAAGGGCTTTAATCCACAGAATTGAGTTTCCATTAGAATGGTTAAAATGCTAATGGTGAGATTGGTTACAGGAGCTAGTTTTAAAAGAATCAATCAATCAAGCTTGGACCCGTGCAATTTATAGGCCTCCCTCAAAAGAACCAGTCCAGACAATCATCTGACTCCCATGAGATGATAGCTTCTTTTACTATTGCTTCTGAGTTCGTATCGCTACAATAGAAGAGGAAATTGAATTGATTCATAAACTCGTATGTAGTCACTGAACGGCACCGCTCGATTCTACTGCCTAAGATGTCCCTCCCGGTACCTGCTTGAGTTAGCGTAAGCGGCTCGTAAGACCAAGGAGTTAGCCACCTTCCGGGTGAGAGGATAGACCCGGAGAAAGAAAGGGATAGAGCTCTGAAATAGTGAACTTAGAGCTGGGGTGGGAACAAAATCTAAGTGTAACAAGAAGGCAGTGATGAAGTTGGTGATTGTAGCCTGTTAGTGTTAGAGATTCAGATAGAGGAATGTAAACTAGCAAACTGCTCTATCAGCGGAAAGAGAGCCAATAC